TATTGAAGTAATGCACGAACGTAACGCGCATAACTTCCCATTAGATTTAGCTTCTGGTGATGTATTACCAGTTGCTTTAACAGCTCCAGCTGTTAATGGTTAATTAAACTTTTAAATAACCTAAAATAATAAAAATCTATATTATAAATTTTAAATTTTTTTAAAATTTATAATATAAACTTTTTTTTCTTTAAATTATTATTAATTAAATATAAGTTTCATAAAAAATAGTTTTAAACATATATACAAATATCTAGTATGACAGAATTATTTTATTAATATCAAAGAAATAAGCTATAATTTAAATTAGTAATTAATCAAACTATATAGAAATTATGTCTCATACAGTTAAAATATATGATACATGTATCGGGTGTACACAATGTGTTCGAGCATGTCCTACAGATGTATTAGAAATGGTTCCTTGGGATGGTTGTAAATCAGGTCAAATTGCATCATCACCACGGGTAGAAGATTGTGTTGGGTGTAAACGTTGTGAAACAGCATGTCCTACAGATTTTTTAAGTGTTCGTGTATATTTAGGTGCCGAAACAACACGAAGTTTAGGATTAGCATATTAAGAGTAATTTAATCTTAAAATGTAAAGAATCTATTAGATTCTTTACATTTTAAGATAACCAACCATAACTATGTAATCCTTTTCCTAAGAAATTAACACCTAAATAACAAATCCAAATGACAAAAAACCCTAATCCACCAAGAATCGCTGTTTTTTTTCCTTCCCAACCTTTTGTAATACGTGCATGTAAATATGTTGCAAATACAATCCAAGTAATTAATGCCCATGTTTCTTTCGGATCCCAACTCCAATATGAACCCCAAGCTTCATTAGCCCATACACCACCTGCAATAATTCCAATTGTTAAAAATGGAAACCCTAATCCGATAATTCGATAACTCCAATTATCTAAACTTTGCAATAATTTTAATTTTCCTAATTCAGAAATTTCATCTGCTTCAGCGAAAAATTTTGTTTCATAGTAATCTAACATTACGTTATATAATGGCATTGAAGATTTATCCACAACTTGTAAATCAACTTCCTGATATCTTGAAATAACTAAAAATAAAATTGATAATAATGAGCCCATGATTAGGGTTGCATAACTTAACATCATCATGCTAACATGCATCATTAACCAATTTGATTGTAATGCAGGAACAAGAGGACTTGCTTTCTGCATTTCAGGAGATAAAGTTAAATTTGCAAATCCTGTAATTAATAATGCAACCGGTAATAAAACAGCTCCCATCAACTTACTTTTTGTTTTTGTTTCAACATATAAATAAATTGTTAATAGTGTCCAAGTTAAAAATAACAAAGATTCATATAAATTACTTAATGGAAAATAGCCTGCAACAATCCAACGAGAGGCTAAAATTAAAAATAATAGGGCATTTGCAAAAAATGCCACAATACGGCCAATTTGAACAATATTGTTATTTAGTTTAAAAAATGATAAACTAACCCAATACATAATCATTGCAAATAATAAGGTTCCAAAAACAATATTAGATGCAAAATTTTGAAGAGTATCCCAATCCATTTGATTTTTAGAAATTGTTTAGATAAATTGTTTTACATTATACAATTTTACTAAAAATATTAATGATTTAAATTTTTTTATAGTTAAATTTCCAATATTAAAACTACTAAAAAAAATTAAAATTGACATTCTTTATCTTTTAACAGTAATATATTTTAAATTTTAAAAAATGAATTAATTATGTCAGCAGCAATGAAATATGAAATGATGATTCTTTTAACAGAAGAATTTAATGACAGTGAATTAAAAACATGGGCTTTTAATTATGCAAAAGCTTTACGCAAATTAAATGCTTCAGAAATTTCAGTAATTTCACGTGGTAAACGTGAGTTAACTTATATGATTAAAAATCAAAAACGAGGAAATTTTATTCAGATTAATTTTTCAAGTTTCCCAAGAAATATTGAAGAATTTGCAAATAGTCTAAAATTAGATTCTAATGTATTACGATTTTTAGTTTTAAAAAAAAAAATCATATCAAAAAATTTATAATTAAAATTATTATAAATTTTTAATTTATAGTTGAATTATACTTGTTTATTTGGTACAATTAAAGTAATTAGACTATCCTCAGTAGCTCAGTGGTAGAGCAATCGGCTGTTAACCGATTGGCCGTAGGTTCAAATCCTACCTGGGGAGTAATTTTAAAATATTTGATTATGGAATTGAAAACTACTTTTGATAAATTATATATAGGAAATAAATCATTTGATTCACGTTTAATGTTAGGAACAGGAAAGTATAGAACGGCGGATCATGCAATTAATAGTATAAAAAATAGCTGTTGTGAATTGGTTACCGTGGCGATTCGTCGACTTCCTACAAATATTGAAAATGATACTACAACTTTTTTAAACTCATTAGATTGGAATAAATTATGGCTTTTACCAAATACTGCTGGCTCACAAACTGCAGAAGAAGCCATTAGAATGGCTTTTTTAGGACATGAACTCGCATGTCAATTGGGACAAGAAGATAATTATTTTGTTAAATTAGAAGTTATTTCAGATCCTAAATATCTTTTACCCGATCCTATTGGAACTTTAAAAGCTGCTGAGTTTTTAGTTAAAAAAGGTTTTACAGTATTACCATACATAAATGCTGACCCCATGTTAGCTTTACATTTAGAAGATATTGGATGTGCTACTGTTATGCCATTAGCCTCACCCATTGGTTCTGGACAAGGCTTAAATAACTTAGCAAACATTCAAATTATAATTGAAAATGCAACTGTTCCTGTTATTGTTGATGCAGGAATTGGTGCACCTAGTGAAGCTACTAAGGCGATGGAAATTGGTGCTGATGGCATTTTGTTAAATACCGCTGTTTCACAAGCGAAAAATCCTCCACAAATGGCATTAGCAATGAAACTTGGTGTTGAAGCAGGAAGGCAAGCTTATTTAGCTGGTCAAATGGAAAAAAAATATTATGCAAATCCAAGTTCGCCAAAAATAAATATTAGCCCTTTAATTTAAGAGGAAAATAATTAATATGGAATAACCATAAGAAAAGAATTCTTATAGTTATTCCATATTTTCATTAGAAACTTTCTCTAAAGTATTTTTTTCAAAATCTGTTTCATTTGTTTTTAATAACTCTTGATCAACCTCGCTATAATCAATTTCAACTTCCACCTCATTGGTATAATCTACTAATGAACCTTCACGTTTTACTCGTTTTACAACTAGTCTAGTTTTTGGATATAATGGAGTAGTTAAACATTGTTGGGCTAAATTATCTTCTAATAATCGCATTACAGCACGTCTTAGAGGGCGAGCCCCATAAACTGGATCGTAACCTTCTTCTGTTAAAAGACTTCGAACTGCAACATCTACTTCTAAAGTAATATCTTTTTCTCTTAAACGTTTTTCTAATTGATTAATCATTAATCCACAAATTTCCCAAATATCATATTTTGTTAAATGATTGAAAACAATAATTTCATCAATACGATTTAAAAATTCAGGACGGAAAAATTCTTTTAATTCATCATTTACTAATTCAGTAACTCTTTGAAAAACTGAAGCATCTTTAATTGGTTCTGGAATTGGTTCCCAGCCAACACACCCATCTTCATCAATTTTAAAGGCTGGTTTATTTTGTTTTGATTTTGGTTTAATACCACTTTCTCTTTCAATAATTTTTGCCCCTAAATTCGTGGTCATAATAATCAGTGTATTTTTAAAATCAATAACCCGCCCTTTTGAATCTGATAAACGACCGTCATCTAAAATTTGTAACAATAAGTTGAAAACATCTGGATGTGCTTTTTCTACTTCATCAAACAAAACAACTGAATATGGTTTTGTTCTAACAGCTTCCGTAAGTTGACCACCTTCATTATAACCAACATAACCTGGTGGTGATCCTATCAATTTTGCTACCGTATGTTTTTCCATATATTCTGACATATCAAGACGAATCATACTATCTTCGCTACTAAACATGTATTCAGATAAGGCTTTCGTTAATTCTGTTTTACCAACTCCAGTTGGACCCGCAAAAATAAAACTTGCAATCGGTCGATCTGGATTTCGTAATCCAACACGTGCTCGGCGAATAGCTTTGGAAACAGAAACAATTGCATGATGTTGTCCAATCAGACGTTCATGTAACGTATCTTCCATTTTCAATAATCTTTTTGATTCAGAATCGGAAATTTTTGTCACAGGTACACCCGTCCAACCAGCTATTACTTCAGCGACATCATTTTCTAGTACAGTATCCACTTCTTTACGTGTTAGACCAAGAGCTTCATTAGTTAATGCAGCTTGTTTCATAATTGTAATATGAGTTCGAACTTCCATTTCATGGTCAACTAATTGTTTAGCAATATCAAAATCATGTTCTTTAATACTTTCTTCTTTATCGCGTAAAGTATCTTGTAATTCTTTTAATAAACGTTTCATTCCAAGGGGTAGGCGTCGATTTTCTAATCGAACCCTTGAACCGGCTTCATCTAATACATCAATTGCTTTATCTGGTAAAAAACGATCAGCAATAAATTTATCCGCTAAAATTGCTGCTTGTTCAACTGCTTTATCATGGTACGTTAAGGTGTGGTGTTGTTCAAATTTTGAGCGTAAGCCACGTAAAATATCAATGGTTACTGCAACACTAGGTTCTTCTACATGAACTGGTTGAAATCGTCGTTCTAAAGCAGGATCACGTTCAATATATTTCCGATATTCATCAATAGTTGTTGCTCCTATACATCTAAATTTTCCGCGTGCTAAAGCAGGTTTCAATATATTTGCCGCATCTACAGCACCTTCAGCAGCCCCAGCTCCAACTAACGTATGAATTTCATCAATAACAAGAATAACGGCAGCATCATTTTGTGCTTCTTCAACAATTCGTTTTAAACGTTCTTCAAATTCTCCACGATATTTTGTTCCGGCTAAAATTGAACCCAAATCTAAAGCCATAATTAAATGACCATCTAAAAAATCTGGAGCTTTTTCTGTTAAAATTAATTGTGCTAAACCTTCAGCAACCGCTGTTTTACCTACTCCAGGTTCTCCAATTAAAACTGGATTATTCTTTCGACGACGAGCTAAAACTTTAATTACTTCATGAATTTCTTTATCACGTCCAATTACAGGATCCAATTTACCTTCTACAGCTTCTTTTGAAATATTTTCAGAATATTCATCTAATGTTGGTGTTTGGCTGCCTTTTTTATCTCGTTCTAGCAAAAATTTTTCTGCTTGTGTTAATGGGCGTAAAATTTCTTCTTGATTTTCTTCTATATAAGCTAAAATCAGATTCCGTAATTTTGGGATATCGACTTTTAGTTTATCTAAAGTTCGCATAGCAACACCGTCCGATTCACCAATCAAAGCCAGTAATATATGTTCAGTACCTACAAAATTCTGACCAAGATCTTTTCCTTCATGAACCGCCATTTCTAAAACCCGTTTTGCCCGTGGAGTAAAAGGAATTTCTGATGCAACAAATCCTGTACCTCTACCTATATATAATTCAATTTCTCGACGAGCTTTTTTTAATGTAACTTTCATTTTTTTTAACGCTCGCGCTCCAATACCATGACGTTGACCAATCACACCAAGTAATAGTTGTTCGGTACCTACAAAATTATGCCCCATCCGACGAGCTTCTTCTTGTGACAACATGATTACTTTAATGGCACCTTCGGTAAATTTTTCAAACATTTATTTGAACTCCTTTTAATTTATCTTAAACATACTAAAGTCTAATTTTTAAGATTTGAAACTAGTATTTAATTCTTTTTACTCCCAAACTCAAATTTTCTAATTACAGAATTTTTAGTTGTAATAGCTTGATTTATAATCTAATATTTATTATAGTCTATAAAGTTATAAATTGCAAAATTAGATTGGCGGTATGGCCAAGTGGTAAGGCAGTGGATTGCAAATCCTCGATCCCCAGTTCGAATCTGGGTGCCGCCTCTTATAATTTTTCTATATTATTGCTTTTTAATCGAAAGAATTGTATCATAGATCTATATGTAACTAATAATTGAGGGGATGTGGTGGAATTGGTAGACACGACGGACTTAAAATCCGTTGCCTAGTGATAGTGCGTGAGGGTTCAAGTCCCTCCGTCCCCAAGTTAATTTAAAAAATTCTAATATAATATTTTGACATAGGTTGTTATAAAAAATAATGCTCTTAATACAGTATTTTAGTAATTTATATACTAAAATACTGTATTATTCGTTTATGATAAACAAATTCGATATAAAATTCCGGGTGGTAAATCTGATTTTGATAAAATTTCAAATATATTTATACTCGGGTCATAGAAAATATCTAAAACTCTTTTATGTACACGAATTTCAAAATGCTCTCTTGAATCTTTATCTACGTGCGGTGAACGTAACACACAATATATACGTTTATCCGTTGGTAAAGAAACCATGCTAAATTTATTTACTTCATGCATTTCAATTAAGTCAATTAATTTTTTACATGCTGCTGTTAATAATTCATGATTAAAAGATTCTAATCTTACACGAATTTTTTCATTCATTTTGATTTCCATAAATTTTTTTAACTATTTAACAATTTTAGACACAACACCCGCACCGATAGTTCGACCACCTTCCCGAATGGCAAATCGCATACCTTCTTCAATAGCAACCGGATAAATTAATTCAGCAGTCATTTTAATACGGTCACCAGGCATTACCATTTCAACTACACTACCATCATCTGCCGTAAATTGTGTAATTGAACCTGTAACGTCAGTTGTACGTACATAAAATTGTGGACGGTAACCTGTAAAGAATGGAGTATGACGACCACCTTCTTCTTTTGTTAGTACATATACTTCCGATTCAAAACTTGTATGTGGTGTAATCGTACCTGGTTTCGCTAAAACCATACCACGTTCAATATTTTCACGAGTAACACCACGTAATAAAATACCAACATTATCTCCGGCAAATCCTTCATCTAACGTTTTTTGGAACATTTCAATACCGGTAATAGTTGTTGTTTGAGTATCAGAAATTCCTACAATTTCAACATTATCTCCGACTTTGATAACACCACGTTCAATACGTCCTGTTGCTACTGTACCACGACCTGTAATTGAGAAAACATCTTCAATTGCCATTAAGAATGTTTTTTCAACATCACGTTCTGGAGTTGGTATATATTCATCAACTGCGTCCATTAACGCATAAATTTTATCAACCCATGGATTATCACCACGTCGAATGCTTGGATCCGCTGAAATTGCTTCAATAGCTTGTAAAGCTGAACCTGGACAAATAGGGATATCATCACCTGGGAAATCATAAGCTGATAATAATTCACGAACCTCTAATTCAACTAATTCTAATAATTCTGGATCATCTACTTGATCTTCTTTATTTAAGAAAACAACAATATCTGGAACCCCTACTTGTTTAGCTAATAAAATATGTTCACGCGTTTGCGGCATTGGGCCATCTGCTGCTGATACAACTAAAATAGCTCCATCCATTTGTGCAGCACCTGTAATCATATTTTTTACATAATCAGCATGACCTGGACAATCTACGTGAGCATAGTGACGTTTTTCCGTTTGATACTCTACATGAGCTGTATTAATTGTAATCCCACGTGCACGTTCTTCGGGTGCACCATCAATTTCATCATAAGCTTTAGCAGTGTTTGAACCATCTAATGATAATGTTGCTGTAATCGCTGCTGTTAATGTTGTTTTACCGTGATCTACGTGGCCGATTGTACCAATGTTAACATGAGGTTTTGTACGTTCAAATTTTTCGCGTGCCATTTTATAAATTCCTTTAACTTTAAAATTTAGTTTTAATCTATTAATAGAATAAGAAAAGCTTTTAGCGAGAATTAATAATTTTTACATTAATATCTAAAATGTGCAAATGCTTTATTAGCATCGGCCATTCGATGAGTTTCTTCTTTCTTCTTAATAGTATTACCGATGTCATTAGCAGTGTCAATAATTTCACTTGCTAATTTTATAGACATACTCCTTCCAACTCGTTGATGTGCATATGTAATAATCCAACGTAAAGCTAAATTTGTTGCTCGGAACCCACTAACTTCTACAGGAACCTGATAAGTTGAACCACCTATTCGGCGAGCTTTAACTTCTACAACTGGGCTAGCGTTTCGAATTGCTCTTTCAAAAACAGTAACCGGGTCTTCATTTGTTTTTGCTTGAATAATTTCAAAAGCACTAGTCACAATATTTTGTGCCAAATTTTTTTTACCCGATTTTAAAATTCGACTAACTAATAAGCTTACTAAATAACTATTATAGTTGGGATCCGCTTCCGGAAATCTTTTTTTTGAAATATTTCGACGAGACATAATATCAGATATAAGTTTATAAATTTAAATAGAAGGATATATGTTAGAAAAATACATTATTAGTTATAATGATAAATATATTCTAATTATTTATCTTTTTTCGGTTTCTTTACACCGTATTTAGAACGACCTTGTGTACGATTTTTTACACCCCCACTATCCAAAGCGCCACGAATAATATGATATCGTACACCAGGTAAATCTTTTACACGTCCACCGCGAATTAAGACAACAGAATGTTCTTGTAAATTATGTCCGATTCCAGGGATGTAGGCTGTTACTTCAAAACCTGAAGTTAAACGAACACGAGCAACTTTACGAATTGCTGAATTTGGTTTTTTTGGTGTTGTTGTGTAAACACGTGTACAAACCCCGCGTCGTTGAGGACAATTTACTAATGCAGGAGATTTTGTTTTTTTGTTAATTTGAATTCGTCTTGATCGAACTAATTGTTGAATCGTTGGCATAATTTGGAAAAATTGTTTATATTTAAATATTTTTTAATTTCGTGAATTTAAACCGTATTTTTTCATGAATCTTTCAACACGCCCTTCACTATCAATAATATCTGAGGTCGTATTATAAAAGGGATGATTACCTAACCAAATATCAACTTGTACTTCTTTTTTTGTTGAACCAACTGTACATAAAGGCTTACCATCACAAAAAACAGTTGCATTATCAAACCATGTTGGATGAATTTCTACTTTTGGCATATGTTTATAATTAAATTTAATAAAATTAACGTTTCGAATATTGTGGTGCTTTTCTTGCTTTTCTTAAACCATATTTTTTACGTTCTTTAATACGAGCATCTCTTGTTAAGAGACCAAATGGTTTTAATATAGTTCTATATTGTGGATCTATTTTACAAAGTAAGCGTGCAACACCTAATTGAATAGCCTCGGTTTGACCCGTCAATCCACCACCTTTAACTAAAACAATAATGTCAAATTGGGTTTCTAAATTTAATTGTCTTAAAGGCTCCCAAATTTTATTAAGATACATTTGATTATATTGTAAGTATTTCTCACCTTTTGTTTTATTAATAAGAAGGTCTCCTTTTCCAGGAATTAAAAATACCCGTGCTATTGCACTTTTTCGTTTTCCTAGACCTATTTGATCTTTTTGTAGTTTTTTCATAATAAAAATTTTTATAAATTATTAGGGAAAGTTTCAAGATTATCTATTTTAACAGGATTCTGAGCGTTATGTGGATGATCGGACCCTAAATAAATTTTTAATCGATTTGATAACTGTTTTTTTGCTAAACCATTTGGCATCATCCCATAAATCGCTTTTTCTATAATTTGTTTTGGAAGCGCATTAACAATCGTTTTTAATGATGAACCAGGTCGACCTGGTTGGAATACATATCTTCGTTCAATTTCTCGGTCAAATTTAAGAGCATCTGCATTAATTAAAATAACATAATCACCCACGTCAATAGCAGGATGATAATAAGGTTTAATTTTTCCAGATAATAATCCAACTATTGAAGAAGAAATGCGACCTAATCGTTCATCCTTACAATCAATTACATACCATTTCTTTCTTATATAGTTAGACGCTGGAATAAATGTTTCATTCATAAAATATTTATTAATTAAATAAGTAATTATTTTAAAACTATTCCGAGTTTATTTTTCAGAGTAGTAAAAACTTCATCAGCCGATTTTCGACCAAAGTTTTTAAGTTCTTGTAACTTTTCTGGAGAGTATTCTAATAAATCTCCAATAGTATTTATTTGAGCGCGTTTTAAACAATTGTAAGCCCGTACTGACAACTGTAATTCTTCAATTGCAATATTAATATGAGGATTTAATTGTGTTAAAGAATTTGGATCTTCGACGATATCTAAGTTTTGCGTAATTTTATTTTCTAATAATGAATTAAAAAATTCAATAATAAACTTTGATGCATAAGAAATTGCATCATCCGGAGAAATACTTCCATTTGTCCAAATATCTAAAAATAATCGCTCTGTAATTGAATTTGAATTATCATACACATTTTCTATTTTAAAATCGACTTTTTGAATTGGCATGAAAATAGCATCAATCTGAAGAAAATCTTCAGATTTATCACAAAATGTTTGACCTGCTAGTTTGTAACCCGTACCACGTTCAAATTTAAATTCAATTTCAAGCACATTTGAGGTTGAAATTGTTGCTATGTAATGATTGGGATTTATAATTTCAATATTTGGTGGCAATTGGATTGAATCAGCAGTAACAACAGCAGGACCTTTAATTTTTAAACGTCCAAATGATATATCAGGAGTAGCACTTTTAATAACAACTCCTTTTAAATTTAATAAAATTTCTAAGATATCTTCACGTATTCCTGGGATTATCGAAAATTCATCTTGAACACCAGCAATACGAACCGCTGTAATTGTAGTTCCCTCTAAATCACTTAGAAGAACACGTCGTAAAAGATTTCCGATTGTTATTCCTTGGCCTGGTCGTAAAGAATTTATTAAAAACTGACCATACATTGAACCAGATTCAATTTTCTCTGATTTTAAGCATTTAACATATAAATTATTCAGAGTCATAGTTTAAACTTAGTCTAGAATTCTTAGAAATATAAATTATTAAACTCTTCGACGTTTTGGAGGTCGACATCCATTGTGAGGCACAGGTGTTATATCATGAATTGAAAGAATTTCAAAACCAGCTCCTTCAATTGCTCGAATTGCTGTTTCTCTACCTGATCCTTGACCTTTGATTAAAACTTCCACGTTTTTCATTCCTGTACTTAAAGCTTCTAAAGCTGCTTTCTCGGCCGCTGTTTGTGCCGCAAAGGGAGTTCCTTTCCTAGCGCCTTTAAATCCAGAACTTCCCGCTGAAGCCCATGAAATTGTATCACCCGTTAAATTTGTAATGGTTACAATCGTATTATTAAATGTTGATTGAATATGTACAACACCAGTAACTAAATTATTTTTATCTTTTTTAAAGGCTGCTTTACGAATTTTCTGTGCCATATATATTAAAATTTTAAATTATTATAACGTTCTTAAGAAATGAAATTATTTTTTCTTACCTGTTACAGTTTTTTTAGCCCCACGTCGCGAACGTGCATTTGTTCTTGTTCTTTGACCACGAACAGGTAGACTATTTCGATGTCTCTTTCCGCGATGACAATTAATTTCATTTAATCGTTTAATATTTAATCCATTGAAACGTCTTAAGTCACCTTCAAGCATTAAATTTGTTTCTTCTAAAACTTTACGTAATGCTACAGTTTGTTCTGTTGTTAAATCATTTGTTCGAATATCTAAGCTAATATTAGCTAATGCCAAAATGTCTCGTGCTTTATTAATACCAATTCCATGTATATAAGTTAAAGCGTATTCGATACGTTTATTCCTTGGTAAATCTACCCCTACTAATCTTACCACAATGTTAACTCCTTAAAATTATTAACCTTGACGTTGTTTATGTTTTGGATTTTCACAAATTACCATAACTTTTCCATGTCGTTTAATTACACGACATTTATCGCATATTTTTTTTACTGAAGGACGAACTTTCATTTTAATTTTTCTAATAATTTTTTTTGATCTAAATTAATCAAACATATCATTATAAATATTTGACAGAATAATACTTCGGATTTCTCTTGATAATTCCAAAATTACTCCAACTAAAATTAGTAATGATGTAGTACCTAAGCCATTAAAACTGGAACCTGGTAATATTGTTTCAATTAAATTTGGTAATGTAGCAAGAATTGATAACATAATTGCACCTAAATATGTTACCCGTTGCATAACTTTTTTTAAATAAAATGTAGTTTCAACCCCTGGTCTTATTCCAGGAATTGAGACAGCCATTTTTTGCAAGTCATTTGATATATCTTTCGGATTTAGAACAATTGTTGAATAAAATGAACTAAATATTAAGATTAAAATAAAATAACTAATCCAGTAAATAACATTTGATGATTTAAAAAACACTGGAAGTGTAGTAAAAGGTAATAAACCTAGATTATTTATATAATTTGGAATCACTAATACTGCAGTTGTTAATATTATTGGCATAACTCCTGCTTGATTAAATCGTAATGGAATATAGTTATTTTCTAATAATGATGACTTTAGAACTGAATCGGTTGTTTTTGTTAATTGTTTGGATGATATTAATGGAATAACGCGTGTAGCTTCTTGTAATAAAACAATTCCATATATCGCAGTAAATAATAATAAACTAATTATTAACCAAGAAACACTTGAAATATTTTCGCTTGCTTTTAGAAATACATTTTTTCCTAAGTTTGGCAAGTTCGAAACAATATTTGTGTATATTAGTAATGAGGCCCCATTTCCAAGTCCATATTCAGTGATAATTTCACTTAGCCATAAAACAATCATTGCTCCAGTCGTTAACCAAATAATAATTTGGCCCGCTAAGTAAATATTCCAATCAAATAATACTTTTTTTAAATAAAATGCAATACTGAAACTCTGAATTAAAGCCCATCCTAAAGTAATTATTCTTGTTAGCTTATTAATTGTTCGACGACCTTCTGCTCCGCCTTCTTTTTGTAATTTTGAAAGACTTGGAAATATACTAAGTAATAATTGCATTAAAATTGATGCATTGATATATGGAAAGATATTTAATGTAAATATACCTATTACAAATGTATCATTTCCTGCAAAAGTGCTGACTAGATTTCGTGTTATTGAATGACGCTCAAGATAAAAAGCTAAATGATTATGGTTTATTCCAGGAACTGGCAAAAATGTCCCAATTCGAATAAAAATTAATATTCCTAAACTTAATAATAATCGATTTAAAAGAATATTTTTATCATTAGTTTGTTTAATCATATTTTAATATTAAATAGTTACTCTTAATTTAAATTAAGATCACGTTTTTTTGTTATTTGTGATTTTGTAGTTAAATTTGCTAATGCACAAATAGAAGCTCGAGCGTTATTTAATAAGTTATCAGATCCTAATTGTTTGGCAATCACATTTTTAATTCCAGCAACTTCTAACACTGTACGAACTGATCCACCAGCAATTACACCTGAGCCTTCAATTGAAGGACGCATAATAATTTTACATGCTCCGAAATTACCAGTAACACGATGCGGAATTGTAAGTGATTTTGTAATAGGAATTTTTATTAAATTTTTATGTCCATCTGTTTTAGCTTTTTTAAAAGCATTTACTACATCATCTGCTTTTGCAACTCCAACACCTACTTGTCCATTTTCATCGCCGATAACAACAATTGCGCGGAAACTTAATTTTTTTCCTCCTTTTGTTACTTTCGATACACGACTTATTTTTATTAATCGTTCAACGAATTTCTTTTCAGTTTTATTATCAATTCGTCGTGAATTTTTTTTTAATTTATTAACTTGTTTTAAATCGGTACTCATAAAATTTGTTAAACTTATAGTTGTAATTTTCAAATTATTTATTAGAATTGAAGACCACCTGCTCGTGCACCGTCAGCTAATGCTTTAATTCGTCCATGATAAAGATACGGTCCTCGATCAAATACAATTTTTGTAATATTTTTTTTTAAACTAAGTTCGGCTAATTTTTGCCCCATTAATCGTGACGCTTCACATGTTCTGCCAGTTTTAGTTTCAAGTAAAATATCACGGTCTAGCGTTGAACACGAAACAAGAGTTTTTGATGTTGTATCGTCAATAATTTGAGCGTAAATATTTTCATTTGAGCGATAAACAGATAAACGTGGTCGCTCTTGTGTTCCTTTTACTAAACCTCTTAAACTCTCACGTTTTAAACGCTTAAATTTTTGAGGCTTTAATTTTTTATTTTTATTTTTGAGTTTTAGTAAAACTCGTTTTGATAATTTCATAAATTATTTTTGAGATTAACGTTAATAATTTTAAAATATATATATCAGCGAAAACTATTTATTTTTTTCCTGATTTACCGGCTTTACGTTTTACAATTTCTCCTTCGTAAATAATACCTTTACCCTTATAAGGTTCAGGTAACCGCCATGCACGAATTTTTGCGGCAAATAAACCTAATTGTTCTTTATCACAACCTTTAAGATTAATATCAACATTTTTTACAACTTCAACAGAAATACCTTCAGGAATTTCCATTTCTATGGGATGACTATATCCTAAATTTAATATAATGGATTTTCCTTGAACAGCCGCTCGATATCCAACACCTTTTAAGTTTAAATTTATTTGGAATTGTTCTGATACACCAATTACCATATTGTTAATTAAAGTGCGATATAATCCATGTAAAGCGCGACCTTCTCGAGTGTGCTTTTGTAGAGTGACAATTAAATTACTATCAGTTTGTTGAATACTTAATGAATCAGGAAGCTGGTTTTGTAAGGTTCCAAATTTACCTTTTACTATAATTTCTAATCCATTATTTGTAATATTAACACCTGCAGGTATTTTAATTGGTAATTTTCCGATACGTGACATATTTTTTAATTACTCCGATTACCAAATATAACATAAAACTTCACCACCAATTCCAAGTTCTTTTGCTTTGAAATTTGTCATCACACCTTTTGATGTTGACATAATTGCAATGCCTAAATCATCTAAAACTTTTGGTAGTTCTTTTGAATTTGCATACACTCGTAAACCTGGTTTACTTATCCGTTCTAGGTTAGATATAACAGGTTCACGCAATTTTCCTTTATATTTTAAAGAAACTAAAAGGTATGAATAAGAATTTTCGTTATAAACTTCAAAGTTTTCAATAAAACCTTCATCTTTTAAAATTGTTGCGATTGCATATGACATTTTTGTACTTGGAACTTGTACAATTTGATGTTTTACCATATTTGCATTTCTAATACGCGTAAGCATATCTGAAATTGTATCTGTTACCACATTTTTCTCCTTCTTTTTTTAAAGTTTTTTATTCTTGTGACCAACGTTTACGACGTAAATGTCTCTTTTTATCCCAAACTTGATTAACTTCAGGTAAAGAAGTATATTTTTCATAATATCCACAATCTTTTAAAGGAAAACGTAAGAATTTTAATAGAATCATTCCATTTAAAACTCGATCAAAAGTACGAGAACGTGTTTTAGGATTTGAAGCAGAAAATACTAAAGTAATACTAAAACCTTGAACTTGATCAACATCTTCATAATCAATTTCTGGAAAAATTAATTGTTCTTTTAAACCTAAAGTATAATTTCCAGCTTTATCAAAACTTCGAACCGATAACCCGCGAAAATCACGAATTTGAGCAAAAGTAAAGAAAATAAGTTTTGTTAAAAAAGCGTACATTTTTTCACCACGCAATGTCGTAGTTAGACCTAATTCCATTTCTTCCCGAATTTTAAAGCCTGCAATAGCTTTTTTTGCTCTTGTAATAATTGGTTTTTGTCCAGTAATTAAACTAAATTCTTGAATACTTTTTTTCAAAATATTTGTATTTTGCGCTGATAAACCTAAACCTCGATTAATATGAATTTTTTTTAATTTTGGAACGGTATGAACATTTCTAAATAAATTAGGATGGTTTTTTTCTAAAACTGCTCTTATTCCATCATTATATTCTTTTTTAATGTCTGTTAATAAACTTTGAATTTCAGCGACTTCTTCTAATGAATTTGGATTGCGCATTTTTTTAAGACTTTGTTACATTTAATTTTACATTTGAATGATGAATAGGTGCTTCAATTTGTTTGATTTCTCCTATTTCATTATCTGTTGTAGGCTTAATATGTTTAAATTTATAATTAATTCCTTTAACAAGAATTTTTCCTGTGTTTTTATAAATTTTAATCACTTGACCTGTTTTATTTTTATCAAAACCTGAAATTACTTTTATAGTATCACCAACTTTAATAGGCATCTTTTGTTTACGTCCCATCTATAAAACCTCCGGAGCCAATGAAACAATTTTTGAGAAATTTTTATCACGTATTTCACGTGCAACAGGACCGAAAACTCTTGTTCCACGAGGATTGTTATCTAAATTTACAATAACCGCAGCATTATCATCAAAACGTATATACATACCATCTTGACGACGAATAGATTTACAAGTTCTTACAACAATAGCTCTTACAATATCTGATCGTTTAATTGGCATATTTGGAATTGCTTCTTTAACTACACCAATAATTGTGTCACCAATTTTTGCATATTTTCGATTTCCACCTAAAACGCGAATACACATAATTTTTTTAGCACCTGTATTGTCAGCTACTGTTAACATAGTTTGTGGATAGATCATAAAATTTAAATTTTAATTAATTAACGATGATTTTGAAAGAATCTTGGTTAATGTCCAACGTTTTCTTTTACTTAATGGTCGAGTTTCTTGAATTAATACCTCATCACCAATATTACATTGCTCCATCTCATCATGAGCTAAATATTTTTTTGTTTTAACCATTGTTTTTGAATAAATAGGATGTGGAAATCTACTTTCAATTTGGACAACAATAGTCTTCTCCATTTTATTACTAACAACAATTCCAACTTTTTCTTTTACTGGCATTCAAACTCCTTATATGTAATAGTATTTAAAAGTTTCCAGGTAAATAATTTTGTTTTTTGATTAAATTTGCAACCGCATTATTCTGTGATTCTTCTAATGCATCTAATCGTAAAGTTAAAAAAGTTTTTAGTTGGGCTAATCGTCTTTTTGCAAATTTGATTTCATGTGATTTAAAACTTTGGCGTGTTGCTTTTTTAAATCTTAAACTAAACAATTCTTTTTCCATTTTAATAATGGTGTTAGAAATTTCTGTATTTGAAAGTTCTTTAATTTCGGTAAATTTAGGTAAGCTCATATCATCTTAAATATTTGTTTTACTAATAAATTTTGTTTTTATTGGAAGTTTATAGGCTGCTAAATTAAAAGCGCCTCTAGCAATTTCTTCTGGAACTGAGCTAATTTCAAATAAAATTGTACCAGGTTTAACGGTTGCTACCCAATAATCAACAGCCCCTTTTCCAGATCCCATTCTTGATTCAGCTGCTCGTGCGGTTACAGTTTTATCTGGAAAAATTCGAATCCATAATGAAGCTCCACGTTTTGTATAACGAGTTATTGTACGACGAGCTGCCTCAATTTGGCGTGAAGTAATCCACGTCGGTTCTAAAGCTTGTAAGCCGTATTCGCCAAATGATATTTCATTTCCACGTGTTGCCTTGCCACGCATACGACCACGATGATATTTTCGATATTTTGTTCTTTTTGGACTTAACATAAGAAATTATTTTTGTAAAAGCTATATTTTCTATCTATTTTTTTAAAATTTCATTTTTAAATAACCAAACTTTAACGCCTAATACGCCATATATTGTATTTGCTTCTTTTGTACAATAATCGATATCTGCTCTTAATGTTTGTAATGGTACTCGGCCTTCTCGAATCCATTCACTTCGTGCAATTTCTGCACCATTTAAACGCCCAGACACTTGAATTTTAATACCACTAACATTATCGGCATTTGCTGCTTGCATAGCTTCTCTAATAGCCCTTCTGAATGCTACTCGATCCTCTAATTGTTTAACTACTAAATCGCCAATTAGTGAAGCATTTAAATTTACTTTTTCAACTTCAATAATATTAATAGTTATTTGACGATTAGAAGGTAAAAGCTTTTTTATATTTTTTAATAAATTTTCAATTCCTAAGCCATTTTCTCCAACTAAAGCTCCGGGCCTTCCAGTTTCAATATTTAATTGAATTTGATCACCCAAACCATTACGATTAATTTTAATATTTGAAATACTTGCAGCTTTTGTTAGTTTATTTAAATAGCTTCTTATTAGATCATCTTCTTTTAGTAAATTACTGTATTGATTAAAATTCGCATACCAGGCTGATCTATGTTCTTGTGTAATTCCTAAGCGAAATCCTAATGGATGTGTTTTTTGTCCCACCGAAATAATCCTTTTAAATTAAATAGAGTTTATACAGTCAATTAATTTGCTTCTTTTACAACGATTGTAATATGACATGTTGGTTTTAAAATTTTATATGCCCGACCCTGTGCACGTGGTCTAATACGTTTTAATTTAGGTCCTTCATCAGCATATACTGTATCTATAATTAATTTTTTTTTGTCTAAATTATAGTTATTTTTTGCATTTGCTGCTGCAGAATGTACTATTTGCCAAACAGGTCCACCAGCACTATACGGTAAAAATTCTAAGATCATTAGGGCTTCTTGATATGAACGACCTCGGATTTGATCTAAAACTCGACGAACTTTATGGGGAGACATTCTAATATATTTGGCTACCGCCTTGACTGATTGAACGTTAGACATAACAATTTGTTTAAATTTTTCTTTTTATTTATATATTAAGTTTATGAAAATTCTAAAAATCACCTTGAAACTAAATAGGAAAACGAATTAAAAAAACTATGATTAATTTTTAAACACTTTAAAAACATTAACGCATTTTTTTGATAAACATTACCAAATTGTTTCAAGTTTTTTAGAAATAGGCTTCACTTGATACGCTAATTTAATAGTAATCTGTGTTGATTTTTGATATGGCTTTGATTCTTCAGTTAAAAATCGATTAAATTTTGATATTTCATTTATAGTTATTTCATAAACATAGATATCAAAAAAATTGATATATAAATTATTTTGAAGAAAAATAACGCTTGAATGTAAAATGTTTAAAAGATAATCACGTTCATTTGGATCTGATTTTAAAAGATAAAAAAGATCATCAATTACATAATAATAAAGCTTATAATTAAAACTCTTTAATATTGTTTCTGCAATTGGTGATAATTGTTTATCAACTTTCACATTAAAAGTTTGAATATGAAAGTATGGATCTACAATTTTTTGTACCATAGAAAAGTTTTCTTAGCGTTTTGTTTTTCTATCCGTTTTAATATGGGTTTTAAACGTCCGTGTCGAAACAAATTCTCCTAATTTATGGCCAACAAGTTGATCCGAAATAAAAATTGGTACATGTTGTTTCCCATTATAAATGGCAATAGTATGTCCAACCATACTTGGTAATATTGTTGAACTACGTGACCATGTTGTGATTGTCTCCTTTTTTCCTAACGCATTCATTTTATCAATTTTTTTCAATAAATGATACGCAATAAAAGGGCCTTTTTTTAATGATCTTGGCATCTTAGTAATATGGTAATTCTTTATAGTTTATTAAATTTTCAATTATCCTCGACGACGAAGAATATAAGCATTGCTTATTTTTTTTGGTTTTCGTGTTTTAATTCCTAAAGCGGGTTTACCCCAAGGAGTTAACGGACGACTACGTCCTATTGGCGTTCGACCTTCACCACCACCATGTGGGTGATCACATGGATTCATAACAGACCCTCGTACTGTTGGACGTTTTCCTAACCAACGTGTTCGACCTGCTTTTCCACTTTGAACTAAAAATGCTTCATTATTACTTATTTCACCAATGGTAGCAAAACATTCTTTCCGAATTAAACGAACTTCTTTTGATGGTAATCGTAAAGTTACATAATTACCTTCTTTTGCTAAAATTTTTGCAGAAGTTCCAGCTGATCGTACAATTTGACCACCCCGACGTGGTATTAATTCAATATTATGTACTGATGTCCCTAATGGAATTTCTTCCAAAGGTAATGTATTACCAATATTTAGTGGCACACCTGAGCCAGAAATAAGTTTATCACCAACGGTAATTTTATTTGGATGTAATACATAACGTTTTTCTCCATCGTTATAATGTAATAATGCAATTCGGGCATTACGATTCGGGTCATATTCAATTGAAGATACAGTTGCTTCAATGTAATGTTTGTTACGATTAAAATCAATTAAACGGTATTTTTTCTTATGTCCACCACCTCTATGACGAATCGTGATTCGACCTTGATTATTACGACCCTTTTTCTGATGGTTTTTTCGAATCAGACTTTTTTCTGGTTTATTGGTTGTAATTTCCGAAAATGTTAGTAAGGCACGACTTCTTGTGCCCGGCGTGTATGATTTATAAAGACGAATGCTCATAAACTTGATTAATTTAAATTATATAAATGTTAATTTTCTGCAAATAAGTTTATTGTGTCGCCATCAGCTAAAGTGACAATTGCTTTTTTATACTGTGATTTCCAACCAACATATTTTCCAATACGTTTTTTCTTTCTTGGAAGGTGAGAAGTAGTTACTTTTGTAACTTTTACATTGAATAAATATTCAATTGTTGCTTTAATTGTAAGTTTATCTGAAGACGAATTTACAATGAAACTATATTGATTATTTTCTAAAAGTCTTGTGGCTTTATCAGTAATAATTGGATATTTAATAATATTATTACTGCTAAGATTAAAATATGAAGAATCAATCACAATAAATCTCCTTTATTTCATTTACAGCTGATGGTGTTAATAATATTTGTTTTGCTTTTAGAATACTTAGTGTATTTAAATTTGATGCTAATATTAATTCAACATTTTTAATATTTCGCATTGATAATTTTAAAGCTTGTGTCTTATTTGCCACAACAATTAAAACTTTTTTATTTAAATCAATTCCACAATTTTTACAAATATTCAAAAACGTTTGTGTTTTTGGTATCTCAATTGCGTTTTCTAAATCTTCAATTACTGAAATAATATTTCGTTTGTTATATAGTAAAGTTTGTAATGCGAGTTTTCGCTCTTTTTTATTTAACTTTAATATAGTTTTTTTTGGTTTGGGTCCAAAAATAACACCCCCGCCTTTCCATAATGGTGAACGATTTGAACCTGCTCTTGCCCGTCCGGTTCCTTTTTGTCGCCATGGTTTTCTTCCACCTCCACGAACTTCACTTCTTGTTTTAGTTGAAACCGTTCCTTGCTTTTGAGAAATTTGATGTCTTAAAATATCTTTATGAATTAAATAGTTTCCCGATTTTTCAAGAACATTTAATTGCAATTCATGCTCATTATTTAAGACTTGTCCATTTATATTGAAAGAATTATATTTAATAAATTTTTGAACAGTCATACTTGATTTTATTGCTAATCGTTTCTTTGTTAATAAAAATTTAGTTATTCTGACGCAGAAATACTTAATAAATTTCCAGGTTTTCCTGGTACAGAGCCCTTAATTACTAAAATATTTTCCTCACTATTAACTTGAATAATTTTTAATTTTTTAATATGTGTAACTTTATTTCCTAATTGTCCAGCCATTTTTTTGCCTGGTAAGACACGTCCAGGATCAGTCCCCATCCCAATTGAACCTGGAGCTCTATGATTTTTTGAACCATGTGTCATTGGACCACGTGCAAAATTATAGCGTTTTTGAAGACCAGAAAATCCTTTTCCTGTACTTTTTCCTGTAATATTTATAAGTTGACCACTCGAAAAAGACTCAACATTTAAAATTTGTCCAATTACAAATTCTTCAGGATTTTCTATCCGAAATTCTTTTAAATATTTTAATGGTTGAATATTTGATTTTTGTAAATGACCTAACTCAGGTTGAGTTAAATATTTACTCGGAACAGACCCATACCCAACTTGAATTGCATTATACCCATCAGTTAAAACTGTTTTAATTTGTGTAATAACGCAAGGTCCAATTTTTAATATTGTTACTGGGATAATATTACCAGATTCATCAAAAATTTGAGTCATACCAATTTTGTTACCTAATAAACCTAAAGTCACAATTTTTCTCCAAAAGATATATTAAATATTAACAGCTTTATGAAAACAACAATAATTAATGAAAAAACTAATAAAATAATTGAAATTATTTTATTATCATCATTAATTTAAGAAATTTTGAGAAATTTGTCTAGATAAGGTAAATAAACACTTTTATTAAAATAATTACGGTTTTGAATCTATCTCTAAACTACACTCATAAAGTATAACTAAAATATAAAAACTTAATTTAAATAAAAATTAATATGGCAAAAGTAGTTGGAATTGATTTAGGTACAACAAACTCAGTAGTTGCAGCAATTGAAGGGGGACAACCAAGTGTTATTCCGAACGCAGAAGGTTTACGTACAACCCCATCTATTGTTGCTTATACGAAAAAACAAGATTTATTAGTAGGTCAAATTGCAAAACGTCAAGCTGTTATTAACCCTGAAAATACCTTTTTTTCAGTAAAACGATTTATTGGTTCTAAAGAAACTGAACTTTCAAAAGGAGCAAAAGAATTACCTTATAAAGTTTTAAAAGATTCAAACGGTAATATTAAAATTAACTGTTCATCTTTAAACAAAGAATTTAGTCCTGAAGAAATTTCTGCACAGATACTAAGAAAATTAATCCGTGATGCAAGTACATATCTTGGACAAGACGTAACACAAGCAGTTATTACAGTACCGGCATATTTTAATAATTCGCAAAGGCAAGCCACTATGGATGCAGGTAAAATTGCTGGAATTGAAGTATTGCGAATTATAAATGAACCAACAGCGGCGTCACTAGCGTATGGTTTAGATAAAAAACAAAATGAAACTATTTTGGTTTTTGATTTGGGAGGGGGAACATTTGATGTATCTGTTTTAGAAGTAGGAGATGGTATTTTTGAAGTATTATCAACGGCAGGCGATACAAATTTAGGAGGAGATGATTTTGATAAAGTGTTAGTTGACTGGCTTATCAATGATTTCAAAGAAAAGGAAGGTATTAATTTAACAACTGATATTCAAGCTTTACAAAGATTGACAGAAGCAGCCGAAAAGGCAAAAATGGAATTATCAACTGTTGAAAAAACAACTATTCATTTACCGTTTATTACAGCTGATAAAACTGGACCAAAACATATTGAAACCGATTTAACTCGAGAAAAATTTGAAAGTTTATGTAATAGTTTAATTCAACGATGCAAGATTCCAGTAGAAAAAGCTTTATCAGATGCTCGCCTTGAAAAATCAGATATCAATGAAGTTGTTTTAGTTGGTGGCTCAACGCGAATTCCTGCGATTCAAAATTTAGTTGAATCTTTAACAGGCAAAAAACCAAATCAATCTGTAAATCCAGATGAAGTAGTAGCAATTGGTGCAGCGATTCAAGCAGGTATTCTTGCAGGTGAAATCAAAGATATATTATTATTAGATGTGACACCACTATCATTAGGTGTTGAAACATTAGGTGGTGTTATGACAAAAATTATTGCTCGAAATACAACAATTCCTGTTAAGAAATCTGAGATGTTTTCAACGGCTGTTGATAACCAAACTAATGTTGAAATTCATATATTACAAGGTGAGCGTGAATTAGTTAGTGGTAATAAGAGTTTAGGAAATTTTAGGTTAGATGGTATACCAAAAGCAGAAAGAGGCGTTCCACAAATTGAAGTTACATTTGATATTGATGTTGACGGTTTATTGTCAGTTAAAGCGAAAGAAGTTGAAACTGGTATAGAGCAATCAGTAACAATTCAAGGTGCTTCGAATTTAGAAGAAACAGAAATTGAAAAAATGTTAGCTGATGCTGAAAAATATGCAACAGACGATCAAGAAAAACGAAAAAATATTGACATTAAAAATCAAGCAGAAACATTATGTTTTGAAGCAGAAAAAGAATTAGAGACGTTAAACGATAAATTATCTGAGGAGCAAAAAAATAATTTAACTCAATTAATAAATAAAATTCGTCAAGAAATTAAATCAGAGAATTTTGAATCTTTAAATTCTATTTTAGACGAATTAAAATTACAAATGAAAGATTTAAATGTAGCGAATCAAAATGAATAAAAATAAATACAGAATTAAATAATAGAGCATAATGAAAGCATTTAAACGAATAATTTTATTCGTTTAAACTTTTTTCTTCATCTACGATAATACATTCTGTTGTTAAAATCATACTGGCAATTGACGTTGCATTTTGTAATCCAGAGCGAGTTACTTTTGCGGGATCTACTATTCCTTGTAGGAACATATTTACATATTTATTATTTGAAGCATCATAACCAATTTCAAATTCTTGCTGCTGCACTTCTTCAATGATAACAGCTCCATTTATTCCGGCATTTTCGGCAATTCGTCGTAACGGAGCAACAATTGCTCGAGCAATAATTAATGCCCCAACTAATTCATCTTCCTGAAGATTTATTTTGGCCCAAGTTAATAAATTATTAGCTAAATGAGCTAAAGTTGAACCACCTCCAGGAACTATTCCTTCTTCCACCGCTGCACGAGTAGCGTTAATCGCATCTTCTAATCGTAATTTTTTATCTTTCATTTCCGTTTCTGTTACAGCACCAACACGAATTACTGCAATACCACCTGATAATTTCGCGATACGATCTTGTAATTTTTCTTTTTCGTATGCCGTGTCAGCAGTATTGAGTTGTTTACGTAATTGTTCACAACGAATTTTAACAGCGTTAATTTCTTCTCCATCTCCAACAATTGTTGTACTATCTTTTGTTACGATTATTCGACGGGCTTGTCCTAATAAATTAATTTGCACATTTTCTAAACTTAAACCTGCGTCTTGAGTTATGACAGTACCGCCCGTTAATACAGCAATATCTTGTAACATTAGTTTACGTAATTCACCAAAGCCAGGAGCTCGAACAGCTACAGCATTTACAATTCCACGTAACTTATTTAAAATTAATGTTGCTAACGCTTCTTTTTCAACATCTTCGGCAATAATTAATAATGGACGTTTTGTTTTGGTAATTTGTTCTAAGATTGGTAATAAATCTTGTTGAACCAATGTAATTTTTTTATCTGTTAATAAAATGTAAGGATTATCGTATACTACTTCCATTTTATCTGTATTAGTTATAAAATAAGGCGAAATAAAGCCTTTTTCAAATTTCATCCCTTCGGTGATTTCTAATTCTGTAGTAATTCCTTTTCCTTCTTCTAGAGATATAACACCATCTTTTCCTACTTTTGCTAAAGCATCTGCGATTAAAGAACCTATAACATTATCATTTCCGGCTGAAATTGAAGCTACTTGTTGAATTGATTGAATATCTTCAACTGGTTGAGCAAATTCATTAATTTGATTAACTAAATATTGAGTTGCTTTTTCCATACCTAATTTGATTGAAATTGGATTGGCTCCAGCAGCTACATTTTTTAATCCTTCTCGAACCATGGCATAGGCTAAAACTGTAGCAGTTGTCGTCCCATCACCCGCTACGTCATTTGTTTTTGAAGCAGCTTGACGAATTAAAGAAACACCTGTATTTTCAATATGATCGGGCAGTTTAATTTCTTTTGCAATTGTTACACCATCATTAACAATTTGAGGTGAGCCATAATTTTTTTCAAGTACTACATTTCTACCTTTAGGACCTAATGTAACTGATACCGCTTCAACCATTATTCCCATGCCTTTTTCTAGTGCTCTTCGAGCATTATCTTGATATAATATTTTTTTTGACATATTTTTTTATCTTTTTAATTTCAAAATAAAACTTCAGAACTTAATTTTAAAATAAATTAGAAATGCCTGGCAAGTAAATTAATTAATTTTTTCTAAAATCTTTACGAAAAATATAAAATATTTGTATCATGTATGCATGTAACATATTTTGGGCTTGTAGCTCAGTGGACTAGAGCACGTGGCTACGAACTACGGTGTCAGGGGTTCGAATCCCTTCTTGCCCAAAAATATAATTAAAATAATGTTGCTATTTTGGGGTGTCGCCAAGTGGTAAGGCTGTGGACTTTGACTCCGCCATTCGTAGGTTCGAATCCTGCCACCCCAGAGTTTTCTAAAGTTCATTTCGCTTTTGACTGTAAATTTACAGTATACTACCTAATAAATAAATAAAAAATAGTATTAATTTTAGTATTTAAAATTATGGAAGCTAAAATTGAATTTATACGAGGTTTAAAAGAACCTATATTACCTGATGTACGATTAACAAAATCACGTGATGGGAGTACAGGAACAGCCACTTTTTGTTTTAAAAATCCAAATATATTAACGAAAAGTACTATAAAAAAAGGGGAAATTACAGGAATGTATTTAATTGATGAAGAAGGTGTTTTAGAAACTCGTGATGTAAATGCAAGATTCAATAATGGTAAACCTGAGAAAATTGAAGCTATTTATATTATGAAAAGTCCCGAATCATGGAATCGTTTTATGAGATTTATGAAAAGATATAGTCATATTAATGGACTTGTATTTACAAAAGCAAATTATTAATCAAAATTTTATTCTAACCTAAAAATGTATACATCATTAAATTGGCTTAATGAATTAGTTGATATAAAGAGTTTTCAATTAGATGATTTAATAGAAAAATTGACTCTTGGTGGATTTGAAGTTGAAGAAACTTTAAAAATTGATCTAAATAATCAAGAAGATATAATCTTAGATATTTCGGCTACAGCTAATCGTGCAGATAGTCTTTCAATTAAAGGTATTGCAAAAGAAGTGACGGCGTTACTAAATAAATCAATCTGTTCTTCAGTATATATAAAAAAAAATAATGAGTATGAACAAAAAATTGACAGTACAATTCAAATAAATAAATTAGTAAGTGAATATTCAACTTTCGTAGCCGTAACAGTTGAAAATTTAACTGATTTGACGATTCCAAAATGGGTAACGAACAAATTAATTTGTTCAAAAATCGAACCGTTAAATAATTTATTAGATTTTCAAAATTATATTTTATTAGAAACAGGATATCCTTTAGAATTATATGATCTAGAAAAAATTAAAAGTACTCTGGAATGTTCTGAATTTAATTTAAGTTTAAGTTCAGTTAAGAATCCTATTAATTTTGTTGCAAATAATACAATAAATTATGAATTAAATCAGGATATTTTAATTATTAAAGCTAATGATTTTCCTATAAGTATTGCAGGACTTATTCCAAATCAAAGCATAGCTTATAACTCAACTACAAATTCTTTATTAATTGAAGGAGCAATTTTTAGTTCAAAGAAAATTCGTCAACAATCCCGTTTACTAGGTTTAAGAACAGAACGATCTGCAAGATATGAAAAAGGATTAAATAGTAGCGCTCTAATTAAAGCATTAATTCGATTACTCCTTCTTTTAAAAATTAATAATCCGAATTTAATTTGTAAAATTCATACAGCTTGTCAAAGTCATGAATTGTCTCCTCGTTTTTTAGTCTTAAACTATGAATATCTAATACAAATTTTAGGTCCTGTTGAAAATAAAGTAACAAAAACTGCCGAATACTTATCATTTGAACAAATTACCAAATATTTAAACCGTTTAGATTTAGATTCTAGTTTTGACGAAAAAAAGGGTGAATGGCTAGTTCAAATTCCAACATCTAGATTTGATGATTTAGAACGAGAAATAGATCTGATTGAAGAAATTGGTCGTTTACACGGTTATAATAATTTTAGTACAAATTTACCATCTGTTTTAAGGATTGGTAAAGAAGATTATAGTTACCAAGTTCGAAAAATTTTAACGAATAGTTTTCTTAATGATGGATTAAATGAATTAATTCAATATTCTTTAGTAGCTGAAAAAAATAAAACAACAATAAATTTAATTAATCCATTAACAATCGACTATTCTACATTACGAACAACTTTATTACCAAATTTGATTAAAGTTGTTAGTGAAAATATTAAACGAGGAAATCTAGAATTAGAAGGATTTGAATATGGTCACATTTTTGAGAAAGATTTGAATGGTACCTATAAAGAAAGTGAAGTAGTTAGTGGGATATTCGGTGGTATTAAACGAAAAACAACATTTACACAACCTGTTCGCTCAATGTCATGGTTTGAAGCAAAAGGAAGAGTTCAATCATTATTTCAGAAACTTAATGGCGTATTTTCATGGAAGGTACCAACTATTTCGAAGTATCAAACAATATTACATCCATATAGGATGGCTGAATTATGGATTGATAATCAATGTTTTGGTGTTTTTGGTCAAATTCATCCAATTTTAGCAAAAAAAGAGAATGTTCCCCTTGATATATTTTTATTTGAATATAATTTGGCTAATATCCAAGTGATGTTTCAGAATGGTAAAATACAATTATATCAATCATATTCAAATTATCCAAAAATAACAAAAGATTTATCATTTTTCATTGATAAAACAATTTCTTATCATGAAATTGAAAAAACATTATTTACAGCTGGTATAGCTTATTTAATTGATATTAAATTATTAGATCAATATGAAGGTCAATCAATTCCTATTAATTATACGAGTTTATGTGTTCAATTAACTTTCCAATCATCCGAACGAACATTAGTAAATAAAGAAATTGATGAGGTGGTAATAACATTACAATCGTTATTAAAAAATAAATATAATGCTATTGTTCGAGTTTAATTAAGATAATTCTATAAATTTTTATAGAATTATCCACCTCCAACAATTGTAATAATCTCAATTTTATCATTTTCTTGAATTGTAATTTTTTTCAAACTATTTTTATTACAAATAAAATTATTATATTCAACAACAAAAATTGAAGAATTATAATTAAAATAGTTTAATAAGTCATTTAAACTTATCGATGTGGTTATATAGTATTCTTTTCCGTTGAAAAAAAATCTAATTTGGTTTTTCATAATAAGAGTCAAATAAATTTTTTAAAAATATAGACTAATTAGATTGTAAAATGATAAAATTTATTTGTAAATCTTATGGCGGGTGTGGCCAAGTGGTTAAGGCAGCGGGTTGTGGTTCCGCCATTCGCCGGTTCAAGTCCGGTCACTCGCCCAAATTGTTAATAAATTTAAGGAATATTAAGAAAATTTAGTTATACGAAAAAGATAATTTATGTCACGTTATCGTGGACCGAAGTTACGAATCACAAGACGTTTAGGTACATTACCTGGATTAACACAAAAACAATCTAAAAAAAAAGATCGCCCAGGCCAACATGGTAAAGGTTCGGAAGGAAAAAAGAAAATAACTGAGTATGGGGTACGTCTAGAAGAAAAACAAAAATTAAAGTTTAACTATGGTTTAACTGAAAGTCAATTATATAAATATATTAAAGAAGCTCGTCGTCAAAATGGCGTAACTGGTTTAATTTTATTACAGCTTTTAGAAATGAGATTAGACAGTGTTTGTTTTAATCTGGGATTTGCTTCAACAATGGCTGCTGCTCGTCAGCTTGTAAATCATGGTCATATTACCGTAAATGGAAAACCTGTTAATATCCCGAGTTTTCAATGTCGAATCAATGACATTATCGGAATTAAACAAAAACCTTCTTCAAAAAATTTAGTTGAAGCTAATCTTAAAAACATTCGATTTGTAGAAAGACCTAGTCATTTAAAATTTGATTCTATAAAATTAGAAGGAAAGATTGTAAATTATTGTGATCGTGATGATTTATTATTAGATTTAGATGAATTGTTAGTTATTGAGTATTATTCACGCCGTTAACCTTCTAATAAAAATATTTTTGTTTTAAATAGAAAATTATTATTTTAAAATATTACATTTGTATCAAGATTTCTATATGTTAAAATTACGATTAACTCGAACTGGACGAAAAAAACAGCCCGTATACCGATTAGTTATTATGGAACATGCAACAAGACGGGATGGACGTCCTGTAGATATTGTAGGTTACTATAATCCACTAACAAAAGAAGTAAACTTTAAAGTTGAAAAAATTCAGCATTGGTTAAAAGTTGGTGTAAAACCAAGTCAGACTGTTTTAAATTTGTTAAAAAAAGCGTCTATTATTGAATAATCACCGCCTGGCTTAGGATTTTAAAATCCTAAGCCAGGCGGTGATTACTTTTGATTTAAAACGATTAATAGACGTTTAATAATAATAAAAAAAAATATAATGTTAAATAACTTTTATTAACTTAACTTATTTTGCTATAAATATGTCTCATTTCACAACAATGAAAACAAATTTTCAAAACCTTTCGTATTTGGAAAAAGCTTTAATAAAATTAGATATTAAACATAAACAGGAGAATTCTCGCACAAATTCAAATATACAAAATTTAATTATTCCTCAATTAAATGGATATGATATTGAGTTTGCATGGAATGGAAATGAATATGAATTAATTGTAGATATTAGCTTTTGGGAACAAACATGTCCTGTAGAAAGTTTTATTGATAAAATAGCGCAACAATACGCAAGTGAAGTTATTATTGGAGAAAGTCAAAAATTAGGTTTTCAACCAGTTAAATATAGTGTAAATAAAGATGGATCAAACGTTGTTATATTAGAACGTTGGAATGAACGGGGATAAATTAATTAGCTTTACGACTATTTCTTTTTGTTTTTGAGGTCCGTTTTTTTGGTACTGCCATAAGACATCTTATTATTAGATTAAATGATTACTTTCTGAAAGTATTATATAAAAGATGCAAGGAAAAATCAAATAATTTTAAATTTTTCCTTGTAATTTAATACAATACGATCAAATTTTTAACGTGACAAACGCTGAATTTGTTGAATAGCTAGAGTCCCAATGTTTATTAAAGCCCAAGTTGCTGCTGTTAATAAAGGAAGCGCAATTACAAGTAAACGAGTATCCATAGCTGAAAATCCTCTATAAATATTAAAATTTTAAATACAGAAAATGTGATTAATAACTAATAACATAATCCACATTATAGTTCATATTATATAACAATATTAGAAATATTTATTACATATATAGTTATAGCTTATGGTTTTAAAAATAAAATTTTCCTACAACGAAAAAGGGTCGATTTTATCAAATGAATAAAGTAATTAAAACTTTGGCATTGAGCTATCTTTCCAGCAGGTCCCCCCACAAGTATTGTCGCCGATTTATAACGTTTCACAGCTGAGTTCGAGATGGATCAGCGTGGTTCCGTTCAGTACACTAGAAACACCAAAGCAAAAATCTTTAAGTAAATTAAAGATTTAAGATATTTTAAAAAATTCAAGTCCTCGGTCTGTTAGGACATCTCAGCACATACATTACTGTATTTACACTTAATGCCTATTAAACGGTTCGTCTTACCGTGACCTTACTCACTTTCGTGATGAGAATACTCATCTTGAGGTGGGCTTCCCACTTAGATGCTTTCAGCGGTTATCCACTCCATACTTAGCTACCCAGCGTTTACCGTTGGCACGATAACTGGTACACCATAGGTATGTCCTTCTCGGTCCTCTCGTACTAAAGAAGGCTCCTCTCAATATTCTAACGCCTACACCGGATATGGACCGAACTGTCTCACGACGTTCTGAACCCAGCTCGCGTACCGCTTTCATGGGCGAACAGCCCAACCCTTGGGACGTACTACCGCCCCAGGATGCGATGAGCCGACATCGAGGTGCCAAACCTCCCCGTCGATGTGAACTCTTGGGGGAGATCAGCCTGTTATCCCTAGAGTAACTTTTATCCGTTGAGTGACGGCCTTTCCACTCAGTACCGTCAGATCACTAAGACCGACTTTCGTCCCTGCTCGACTTGTAGGTCTCACAGTCAAGCTTCCTTATGCCTTTACACTCTAGATACGATTTCTACCCGTTCAGAGGAAACCTTTGTACGCCTCCGTTACCGTTTAGGAGGCGACCGCCCCAGTCAAACTGCCCGCCTGAAACTGTTCTTTGACCAGATAATGATTCAAAGTTAGAAATCTAACATTAGAAGAGTGGTATCTCACTAATGGCTCCAATACTCCCACAAGAATATTTTCAACGCCTCCCACCTATGCTGCGCAACTAAAGTCCAATTTCAATTTCAAGTTACAGTAAAGCTTCATAGGGTCTTTCTGTCCTGGTGCAGGTAGTCCGCATCTTCACAGACAAGTCTATTTCACCGAGCCCCTCTCCGAGACAGTATCCAAATCATTACGCCTTTCGTGCGGGTCGGAACTTACCCGACAAGGAATTTCGCTACCTTAGGACCGTTATAGTTACGGCCGCCGTTCACCAGGGCTTCAGTTACCAGCTTCGCTAATGCTAACCAACTTCTTTAACCTTCTGGCACTGGGCAGGCGTCAGCCCCCATACGTCGTCTTACGACTTAGCGGAGACCTGTGTTTTTGATAAACAGTTGCTTGGATCTTGTTATTGCAGCCTTTGTTAGAAGGCACTCCTTCTCCCGAAGTTACGGAGTCATTTTGCCGAGTTCCTTAGAGAGAGTTATCTCGCGCCCCTTAGTATACTCTACCTACCCACCTGTGTCGGTTATGGTACAGGCATTTTTTATTTATGACAGTGCAAGCTTTTCTT